AACCCTCACAAGGGTTTATGTACAAAGGACAGGCAAACCCTTATGGGTTGTATCCGAAGACATGGAAAGAGATGTTTTTATGTCAGCAATAGAAGCCCAAGCTCATGGAATTGTTGATCTTGTAGCGACTGAATAAAAAAGAAAAAATAACAAGGATTTCACACGAATTCGTTATTTGAGATTTTATCTTCTTACCGGTTAAGATCGATCTAAACCAGCCCATTATGTATATGATTCAACATGCCAACTATTAAACAACTTATTAGAAACACAAGACAGCCAATCAGAAATGTCACGAAATCCCCCGCTCTTGGGAGGTGTCCTCAACGACGAGGAACATGTACTAGGGTGTATGTGCGACTCGTTCAGATCATGGGCTAGGACAAAAGAAAGAAAACAATTGATCCAGTATCAACGATCAGTACCAGTGAATAGGATAGAATGGAAGAACTCCATTCAATATCTAAAAATAAAAAGATCTATCCTTCTATTATGGTATCAAATGTATGGTTTCCGTTGGTGCAAATCCAATCACCTCAATTTAATTTAAATTTTAGATGAGAAAGAATTCTCCATTGATAGCAAATGGTATCCATTAAGCAGGGGGAATCCTATTTAAAAAAGCAGAAAAATTATGCCTTACTCTTGCAAGAACGGACTAACAGGGTCAGCTACCCAGCTAATCTTCATAATTAAATACCGTTACTGTATAAGTCGATCTCGTTGTGAAAGACCTAGTACTGGATAATTATGGGTAGAGCCAAAGAGTGTGAACTGTACAAGTTAACAATAACATTGATTAAATGAAAGAAAGAAGGGCTCCGGTGTATAGAGAGGACCTCACCGTTTAAGAAGTAACCATAGAAACGATGGAACCCACTGTATCCATTTATATTTATTACTTTTTTATTTACTATGTGTTTTTAATACCTAGTATCAATACAATTTTTTTTTTTTTTTCTAGGTGAAATGCCTAGAAAAAAAAAAAAAAATCGTGGTCGGGAAGGTTATAATAGCAAAAGCCATTGGAATTTTTTTTTTATACATTGGAAGAATCCGTTTTGTTATTAATAGACTAGGACACGGGAAGAGAATAACTGAAAGAAAGGAAATCTATTAGTTATTCATCAAAGTTTCATTTATTCAATGACCAGAATTAAACGAGGGTATATAGCTCGAAGACGTAGAACAAAAATTCGTTTATTTGCATCAACCTTTCGAGGGGCTCATTCAAGACTTACTCGTACTATTACTCAACAGAAAATAAGAGCCTTGGTTTCGGCTCATCGGGATAGAGGTAGACAAAAGAGAGATTTTCGTCGTTTGTGGATCACTCGGATAAATGCAGTAATTCGCGAGAATCAAGTATACTTTAGTTATAGCAAATTTATACACAATCTGTACAAGAGACAGTTGCTTCTTAATCGTAAAATACTTGCACAAATAGCTATATTAAATAAGAGTTGTCTTTATATGATTTCCAATGAGATCATAAAATAAAGAGATTGGAAGGAATCCGTTGGAATAGTTTAAACGGAGTTCCCTGGAGAATGAACTCTGAGAAGGTAGAGTAGAAATTAGTATAATAAAATATGATAAAGTCATCAAAATGAAGAAACACGTTCAATAAAAAATATTTATTCTTCTTCTCCAATTTTTTTTTTCTTACGACACGACTCTTGATTTTCTGATTTTTCGAACAAAAAAAAAAAAAACGTCAATCCGCATTTGAGTTTGGATTATAATTTTATTTTGATTCAATTGAAGAGTCAGCATATTTTTTTCTGGTTCTAAGACCAGCAGTTCTAGCGGTTGACTCGCTTCTTTCAAATTGTTTCTCATTATTAAGAAAAGGTAACGGAGATAAAATACGAGCTTGTTTTATAGCAATAGTAATTAATCGTTGTTGTTTTAAGGTCAACCTATTTACCCGTCTAGATAATATTTTTCCTTGTTCGCTAATAAATCGACTAATTAAACTCATGTTTCTATAATCAATTCGATCCCCCGATTGGATCGGAGGCAAACGCCTACGAAAAGATCGCTTGGATTTAAGAAGGATTCGCTTGGATTTATCCACGGTTTGTTTATTCCTTATCCTGAAAATCCCAATCCTATTTATTAATTCTACATCATGTTTGATCCGATCGAAATAGGGTTGGGTTTGTTTATATTTAAATAAATATATGTTATATATATTGTTATATATAATATGTAATTTTTCATCTTCCTTGGAAGACTGACACACGAGCGGTCGGTTCGATCTATTTCTTTATCTCCCCATGAATCGTATGTTTGTAACAACAGGGACAGAATTTTCTCAATTCCAATCGACCAGGCGTATTGTGTCGATTCTTTTGAGTAATATATCTGGAAATGCCCGTTGATTCCTTATTAACACGATTTCGAAGACAACTGGTACATTCCAAAATAACTGTTACTCGGACATCTTTACCCTTGGCCATGAACCTCCTTTGGTTTTTGATTCACTCAATTCTTTAATTTTCCGATCCGAAGCAAGGAAAAATAAAGGAAAAAAAAAAATAGAAGCAGGTAACTCAAAATCAAATTATAAAAGAAAGATTTCGTTGCAATCAATATAGTAATAAAATTAATATAGTAATAATAAGTAATATAATGATTTCTAACTATATTTATAATTAAGAATTGCCGGACAGTATTTTCAGTTAAGTATCTTGTATGGTATTGTTGACCCAACCATCACATTTTCATTTCCACTCTATTATTAATATTAATTTGAGCCTGGGCCCGAGTTCATAGTTTCACTGAGGGCGAAACCGCTTTTTCTTTGTTTTTTTTTTTAGAATAAACTATTCTAAAAAAAAAAAACAAAGAAAAAAAGAAGGGAAGGATAGGGATTAGTTACAGAGATTTTATTGTATCTCTAATCTTCTTCCCCCTTCTCATATCAATAACTAAAATGAAAAAAAGGGGAATATCAACGCATCCGGAAAAAAACGATTGATCTCTATCAATAAACCTGCCAAAGACCCGAACCATAAAGCACTTACTACCGGTGCCACGGAGAGATATGTTTTTAGATCTCGCATTTTAAAAACTCCTCTTTCTTTATTCGTTATTGTAATTCTATTGTAATTTGTAATACATAATGGTAATACATATATGACCAGATGTGTATATGTAGTTAATGACTGACCGCCTGTATTTGTACGCGGAGTCCCTAATTAAAATTGAAATGTACAAAATAGATATTTCTAAAAAAAAAAATACGTCCATTTCCGCCTGAAATTCCTAAAAAATATTAATTTTTTATGGTAGGTTTCATATTTATTTCATACTTTATATAATATAAGTCTTTTAATATATTATATGTTTGTTATATGATATATGAGACCAAAAAGAAGAAATGAAAAGAGAGTTTTTGTATATCAATGGAGGAAATAAAGATGTGGAAAACAAGACAGGGATTCTCTACAATGACACTGTAGACCAATTGAAAGGGATGTAGCGCAGCTTGGTAGCGCGTTTGTTTTGGGTACAAAATGTCACGGGTTCAAATCCTGTCATCCCTACCTATTACTTATCTTATGAGCAGTAACGAGGAATCAATTGAGATAAATTGGACATACATAATAAATCTTTAATTTTATGATATATATGCAAGATGAATTGGGGTCACAAAATCTTTATTGTGATAATGATAATAAGGCGCTCTTAGTTCAGTTCGGTAGAACGTGGGTCTCCAAAACCCGATGTCGTAGGTTCAAATCCTACAGAGCGTGATTCTGTGGTCTTGTTAATCGCGTTAGGTCGAAAATTACACTGAAATAATTGAACAGCAATCTAAATTTGACCTCCCGCGGATTAAAGGAAGTAGGAGGTCAATCAAAAAAGAGATGTTAATTAATCAAAGGTCCAACTGATCACCACGTCTGTATTGTAAATATGCAGTTACGAATAATCCGGCCAAAGTAATAGGAATTAGACCTAAGACGATTCCAAATAGAAAAACTTCAATCATTTCAATTTGTTTGAAAGGGGAAAGGGGAGGTAATATTTATCCTTAAATATTAATCTGTATTGACTATAAATCTCAATGACCAAGAATTGGAAATTGATACGGTAAGTAACTGTAGAATATATGAACTGCCATAGAAAGATTTTTTTTTATGAATTGTTCATTTAATTAATTTCAAATAAGTCGTATCTTGCTCAGACCGATAAATAGAGCTGAGGTTATAGTCAAAGCCGCTAGTAGAAAACCAAAATAACTAGTTATAGTAGGCATGAAAAGGCTAAATGAAATATGTTCTTTTTATACATATGTTTATAAAGCACTTCCCTAAGTTTCAATTTTTGAAAGATACGAGGATAAGCAAAAATACCAACCAATTGAAAGGATAAATTCAATTGAAAATGTTTGATTCATCTATTATTATAGACGATACTAACAAAAATAGAGTAACATAAGTAAGAAATCAATTAATCATTTGTGACATTTACCCATGCCGCACTTTTTGAATCAACAGATTCATCGGTCAACTCTGGAGTTGACTAAACTAATATATGTATATAACTAATACATGTATATATAGAATATTTTAAATTCTAAATAATAAAGTAATAATAAGAACTTTTTTTATAACTTTATTCACAAAATTAAACTTTCTTTGAATCACTAATCACTATGGAATAAAATTGGAAAATCATTTTGATCGTTTTTTATTGTATCGAAATATCGAATACATTTTTTTTTTTCGAACTGAAAGTGCCCTTGTAATGCACTTTATTTTTTTACTTTAAAGTGAACTCAGTAGTAGTTCATTCACATAATCTTGTGATTGAAAAGAAAAAGTATCGCATGATAAGATCAATCGAAACTAGGTTTTACATTTTGTCTTTCCATATTAGAAAGCCCCATCCTTGTAATTAGGTCAAGAAGGACCCCCTTTTTCCTTTGTTTGGGTCTAATATCTAATACAATAATGCGTGCATCACGAATATTGATTATTTTTTTA